TTTCGTATTGAATTGAATTAATCGATCACCTTGCTATCGAACATTTATTTTGGATTCACAATTTTTTGAAAAAGAAATTCGACATATTTTTTATTTTTATTTATTATTATGAGAATCAATCCTACTACTTCTGGTCCTGGAGTTTCCGCGTTTGAAAAAAAGACCCTGGGGCGGATCGCTCAAATCATTGGCCCGGTGCTAGATGTAGCCTTTCCACCGGGCAAGATGCCAAATATTTACAACGCTTTGGTAGTTAAGGGGCGAGATGCTGTTGGACAACAAATTAATGTGACTTGTGAAGTCCAGCAATTATTAGGAAATAATCGAGTTCGAGCTGTAGCTATGAGTGCTACAGATGGTTTAATGAGAGGGATGGAAGTGATTGACACGGGAGCTCCTCTAAGTGTTCCAGTCGGCGGGGCGACTCTAGGACGAATTTTTAACGTGCTTGGAGAACCTGTTGATGATTTAGGTCCTGTAGATACTCGCACAACATCCCCTATTCATAGATCTGCCCCTGCCTTTATACAATTAGATACAAAATTATCCATTTTTGAAACAGGAATTAAAGTAGTAGATCTTTTAGCCCCTTATCGGCGTGGGGGAAAAATAGGACTTTTCGGGGGAGCTGGGGTGGGGAAAACAGTACTAATTATGGAATTAATTAACAACATTGCGAAAGCTCATGGAGGTGTATCCGTATTTGGCGGAGTAGGGGAACGTACTCGTGAAGGAAATGATCTTTACATGGAAATGAAAGAATCTGGAGTAATTAATGAAGAAAATATTGCAGAATCGAAGGTAGCTCTAGTCTATGGTCAGATGAATGAACCACCGGGAGCTCGTATGAGAGTTGGTTTGACTGCCCTAACTATGGCGGAATATTTCCGGGATGTTAATGAACAAGACGTACTTCTATTTATTGATAATATCTTCCGTTTCGTCCAAGCAGGATCAGAGGTATCTGCTTTATTGGGTAGAATGCCTTCCGCTGTGGGTTATCAACCCACTCTTAGTACCGAAATGGGTTCTTTACAAGAAAGAATTACTTCTACCAAAGAAGGATCCATAACTTCCATTCAAGCTGTTTATGTACCTGCGGACGATTTGACTGACCCCGCTCCTGCCACGACATTTGCGCATTTAGATGCTACTACTGTACTATCAAGAGGATTAGCCGCTAAAGGTATCTATCCAGCAGTAGATCCTTTAGATTCAACATCAACTATGCTCCAACCTCAGATTGTTGGTGAAGAACATTATGAAACTGCGCAAAGAGTTAAACAAACTTTACAACGTTACAAAGAACTTCAGGACATTATAGCTATCCTTGGGTTGGACGAATTATCCGAAGAGGATCGCTTAACTGTAGCAAGAGCACGAAAAATCGAGCGCTTCTTATCTCAACCCTTTTTCGTAGCAGAAGTATTTACGGGTTCCCCGGGGAAATACGTCGGTCTAGCAGAAACAATTAGAGGGTTTAAATTGATCCTTTCCGGAGAATTAGATGGTCTCCCTGAACAGGCCTTTTATTTGGTAGGGAACATTGATGAAGCTACAGCGAAGGCTACGACTTTAGAAACGGAGAACAACTTGAAGAAATGACCTTAAATCTTTGTGTACTGACTCCCAATCGAATTGTTTGGGATTCAGAAGTGAAAGAAATCATTTTATCTACCAATAGTGGACAAATTGGCGTATTACCAAATCACGCGCCTATTGCTACGGCTGTCGATATTGGTATTTTGAGAATACGTCTTAACGAACAATGGTTAACGATGGCTCTGATGGGCGGTTTTGCTAGAATAGGCAATAATGAGATTACTATTTTAGTAAATGATGCGGAGAAGGGTAGTGACATTGATCCACAAGAAGCTCAGCAAACTCTTGAAATAGCAGAAGCTAGCTTAAGGAAAGCTGAAGGAAAGAGACAAATAATTGAGGCAAATCTAGCTCTTAGACGAGCTAGAGCCCGAGTAGAGGCTATCACTGTGATTTCGTAACTAGTTAGTGCCTTCCGAATAATCAATAATCATCAAAGGAACTTCTGTATAAATAGAAGTTCTGTTTATACACCCTATTTTTGATTTTTCTAATTTTATAAATAGAATCATAAGTGAAATCGGATTCGAAATACAAGGAAAAATTTTTGAATTCAAAAAACAAAAAAATGGAATATATAAAGAATGGAAAAAATAAAAAATTAATAAAACAAGATGGATAGAAAAACTTATTAGATACCATTGATTTTGATATCTAATAAGGTCTACCTACTATTGGATTTGAACCAATGACTCCCGCCGTATGAAAGCAATACTCTAACCACTGAGTTAAGTAGGTCTTTTATAATCACAAAGAGAAAGAAATGGAACTCGTCGCATCGACGGATTATAAATGGAATATCATTTATAAGCAATACCGATCAAACATATCGCACAAATAAGATGTTGCATCATGGAATATTTATCTTGACAAGAGATTGTCGACATGATAAAATATG